AAAAATGTGATGAATTAAATTATAAGAAATTTTTAAGAGCAAAATTAAATATTTGTGAACACTGTGGAGTTCATTTGAAAATGGATAGTTCAGATAGAATCGAACTTTCGATTGATCCGGGTACTTGGGATCCTATGGATAAATACATGGTTTCTGTAGACCCCATTGAATTTCAGTCAGAGGAGGAATCCTATACAGATCGTATTGATTCTTATCAAAAAGAGACGGGGTTAACTGAGGCTGTTCAAACAGGCATAGGTCAATTAAATGGTATTCCCATAGCAATTGGGATTATGGATTTTCGGTTCATGGGGGGAAGTATGGGATCCGTAGTAGGTGAAAAAATAACCCGTTTGATCGAATATGCTACTAATGGATCTCTACCCCTTATTATAGTGTGTGCTTCCGGAGGAGCGCGCATGCAAGAAGGAAGTTTGAGTTTGATGCAAATGGCAAAAATTTCGTCCGCTTTATATAATTATCAATCAAACAAAAAGTTATTATATGTATCAATCCTTACATCTCCTACAACCGGTGGAGTGACCGCTAGTTTTGGTATGTTAGGAGATATCATTATTGCCGAACCCGATGCCTACATTGCATTTGCAGGCAAAAGAGTAATTGAACAAACATTGAATACGACAGTACCTGAAGGTTCCCAATCGGCTGAGTATTTATTCGACAAAGGCTTATTCGACCCAATCGTACCACGTAATCCTTTAAAAGGTGTTCTGAGTGAGTTATTTCAACTTCACGATTTCTTTCCCTTGAATCAAAATTCACTTTAGATTGTTCCTTTTTTTTTTTTCAGATCTATTTTCTTTCGACCTATATTCCTGATTAGTGATCAGGAAGACTCTATCAACAGGATAAAAGAGTTAACTCTTTCAAATTTGGAAAAGAATTTATGTTCCCTTCTTACGTATTTTTTATAGATATTGAATAATTTCAATATAGAAAATATACAATTGAAATCGTGGATTTTGCTAAATCCCCCGAGAATCGCATTTTTACAAGGAATCCATGTATATTGTTGGATCGGGTTCGTTAGAATAAAATAGAATAAAATCCTTTGCGAATTTATAAGAAACTCTTTCGTTCTTTATCAGAAGATAAGGACAAAAGAACAATAATACTAAATAGAATGGTGAATGGGGGTACACTTATATAGTTTATTATAGTTCTATATTTATTGTACCTATTATTATATACTTATAATCGATATACTTATCCTAAGATATCTTTAAAACAGGTACAAATATTAAATCGAGGTATATAGTCTATGACAATTTTCAACTTTCCCTCTTTTTTTGTTCCTTTAGTAGGCCTAGTATTTCCGGCAATTGCAATGGCTTCTTTATCTATTCATGTTCAAAAAAACAAGATTGTCTAGATCCGGCGGGACCAAATCGCATCAATTTATTTCAAGAATTTGACTTGGATCCTAATAGAGTTATCTATTTATTGGAATATAGTCCAAGATATGGCTTCTTCCGAACACCTGTGAAAGCGCTGTTATGCGCCCGGAAACATTATATGTGGATAAAAGTATTATAGCTATTTTAAAAAGGATCAGCAGATGTCTGAAATCAGAAGTCAGTATATCTATATGTATATATCCATAGTGGGATCCTATGGCGGAGATACTGTACTTTTTTACCAAACTGATTCTTTGAATTATTCCAAATGATTCATATCATAATAGTGCTAGTTGATGAGAGTTACTTCGGGAACAAAAATATAAAAACATAAAGTCAAAATTTTTGGGGTTATTTCCAATAAAATGCAACTGGATTTAGTATGAACTGGCGATCAGAACGTATATGGATAGAACTTATAACGGGGTCTCGAAAAACAAGTAATTTCTTCTGGGCCTGTATCCTTTTTTTAGGTTCACTAGGATTCCTATTGGTGGGAACTTCTAGTTATCTTGGTCGAAATCTGATATCCATATTTCCGTCTCAGCAAATCCATTTTTTTCCACAAGGGATCGTGATGTCTTTCTATGGGATCGCAGGTCTCTTCATTAGCTCCTATTTGTGGTGTACAATTTGGTGGAATGTAGGCAGTGGTTATGATCAATTCGATAGAAAAGAGGGAGTAGTGTGTATTTTTCGTTGGGGATTTCCTGGAAGAAATCGGCGCATCTTTCTTCGATTCCTTATGAGAGATATCCAGTCGATTAGAATAGCGGTTAAAGAGGGTCTTTATCCTCGTCCCGTACTTTATATGGAAATTAGAGGACAGGGGGCCCTTCCACTGACTCGTACTGATGAGAATTTGACTCCGCGAGAAATTGAACAAAAAGCTGCGGAATTGGCCTATTTCTTGCGCGTACCAATTGAAGTATTTTGAAATGAACCGAAGAATGAGTGTTTTCTCTGCATTGGGGAAGGAACTCAGTAATCCTTCTTGTTATAGAACTCACCTTGTTATTTCATTTCATAAAAATAACGGATTGGATAGAGTTGAGCAATGAAGTCGTTTCATTAAAAATTCACAGATTCAAAATGACAAAAAAGAAAGCATTCACTCTCCTCCCATATCTTGCATCTATAGTATTTTTGCCTTGGTGGATCTCTTTCTCATTTAAAAAAAGTCTAGAATCGTGGGTTATTAATTGGTGGAATACTAGCCAATCCGAAGCTTTTTTGAATGATATGCAAGAAAAGAGCGTTCTAGAAAAATTCATCGAATTGGAAGAACTATTTCTTTTGAACGAAATGATAAAGGAGTACCCGGAGACACATATACAAAAGCTTCGTATAGGAATCCACAAAGAAACGATCCAATTGGTCAAGATGCACAATGAGGGTCATATCCATACTATTTTGCACTTCTCGACAAATATAATAAGTTTTGCTATTCTAAGTGGTTATTCTATTCTGGGTAATGAAGAACTTATCATTCTAAATTCTTGGGTTCGGGAATTTCTCTATAATTTAAGCGACACAATAAAAGCTTTTTCTATTCTTTTGTTAACTGATTTATGTATTGGATTCCACTCGCCCCATGGTTGGGAACTAATGATTGGTTTTGTCTACAAGGATTTTGGATTTTATCATAATGATCAAATTATATCTGGTCTTGTTTCCACTTTTCCAGTCATTCTAGATACCATTTTTAAATATTGGATCTTTCGTTATTTAAATCGTCTATCTCCCTCACTTGTAGTGATTTATCACTCAATGAATGACTAAAGAGAGATCCACTGATATGAATCCAATTCGAATGTTTCTTACTTCGGACATAAACAAATTAGTAAAAATCTTACTCACTCTTTATGTTTCTACTCATCCTGGGGATTTTTACTGTATTCCAGTGAACTTCTTCCAGTAAAATAGCAGAATCGTGGATAGGAAACTATACTAGCAACCTACCAAATTTATTGTAGAAATTCTCGGGGATGAATGATTGGACTATGCAAAATAGAAATATCTTTTCTTGGGTAAAGGAGCAGATGACTCGATCCATTTCTGTATCGATCATGATGTTGATATATGTAATAACTTGGACATCTATTTCACACGCATATCCTATTTTTGCACAACAGAGTTATGAAAATCCACGAGAAGCAACTGGGCGTATTGTATGTGCCAATTGCCATTTAGCTAATAAACCCGTGGATATTGAGGTTCCACAAGCGGTACTTCCTGATACTGTATTTGAAGCAGTTGTTAGAATCCCTTATGATATGCAACTGAAACAAGTTCTTTCAAATGGGAAAAAGGGGTCTTTGAATGTGGGGGCGGTTCTTATTTTACCTGAGGGATTCGAACTAGCCCCTCCCGATCGTATTTCTCCCGAAATGAAAGAAAAGATGGGAAATCTGTCTTTTCAGAGTTATCGTCCGACTAAAACAAATATTCTTGTGATAGGTCCTGTTCCTGGTCAGAAATATAGTGAAATCACCTTTCCTATTCTTTCCCCGGACCCTGCTACTAAGAAAGATATTTACTTTTTAAAATATCCTATATACGTTGGTGGGAACAGGGGAAGGGGTCAGATTTATCCCGATGGGAGGAAGAGTAACAATACAGTCTATAATGCTACAGCGGCAGGTATTGTCAGCAAAATAGTACGTAAAGAAAAGGGCGGTTTTGAAATAACCATAGTGGATGCGTCGGATGGACACCAATCCCTTGATATTATACCTCCAGGACCGGAACTTCTTGTTTCAGAAGGTGAATCCATCAAGCTGGATCAACCATTAACGAGTAATCCCAACGTGGGTGGATTTGGTCAGGGAGATGCAGAAATAGTACTTCAAGATCCATCACGCGTCCAAGGTCTTTTTTTCTTCTTTGCATCTGTTATTCTGGCACAAATTTTTTTGGTTCTTAAAAAGAAACAGTTTGAAAAGGTTCAATTGTCCGAAATGAATTTCTAGATCCATAGGTTTACCAATAGTAAGTTGATAAAAAGAACCAAATTCTTGTTGATTGATGCAATTTTGTATGGTAAAAATAGTCATAGTCAAATAAAATACGAAATTTTGAATTATGATAAATAAATGACTTGTCTTATTAATCGGTGGTTGACACAATAAAAGGGATTTCCCTTCTGTCTTGTGTTGTTCTTAAATAACAAGAAATTTTGATCCTGTTCATCAAAGATTATTTTCGATTTTTATGGAATGGAAAAACTCGCGTTAGACGCGTAAGAACTCAATGGGACTTTGCCTCCCTAAACAAGGGAGGCAAAGTCCCATTGAGTTCTTACGCGTCTATGTCTACAACCCAGTTCATATGATTACTATAGGGATGAACCTAATCCGGAATATGAACCATAAAAGAAAACACCTAGTAAACCGATTATAAGAATACCAGCTACAGTACCGATCAGCCAAAGAGGAATCCTTCCAGTAGTATCGGCCATTTACCCCACTTCCCTCCACATTTCATCAAGTGGTCATGCTACAGACATAAACAGTCATGGATAATTATGAGATAAAATCCTTCCGAATGAGATAAGAGAATTGATTCTCTTTCTTTTAATTG